ATTGACAGTTATCTTCAGTCCCAAATCTGTATTGATAGTTACATTGTAAGTGGTAATGACAATTCCAGTAACAATTACATTTCTAGTTCCATTTGTAGTAAAAGTGGAAATAGTAGTCAAAACGAGGATATCAGAACGAGTGATCAAACTATACCAGAAAGTTCTACTCATCTGGGTGTAACTCAACAATACCGGCATTTGTGGGTTCAATGCGAAAATTGTTATGGATTAAATTATAAGAAATTTTTTAAATCAAAGATGCATCTTTGTGAACAATGTGGATATCATTTGAAAATGAGTAGTTCAGATAGAATCGAACTTTTGATCGATCCGGGCACTTGGGAGCCTATGGATGAAGACATGGTCTCTCTGGATCCCATTGAATTTCATTCGGAGGAGGAGCCTTATAAAAATCGTATCGATTCTTATCAAAGAAAGACAGGATTAACCGAGGCTGTTCAAACAGGCAGAGGGCAACTAAACGGTATTACCGTAGCAATTGGGGTTATGGATTTTCAGTTTATGGGAGGTAGTATGGGATCCGTAGTCGGGGAGAAAATTACCCGTTTGATTGAATACGCTACTAAAGAATTTCTACCTCTTATTATAGTGTGTGCTTCCGGAGGGGCACGCATGCAAGAAGGAAGTTTGAGCTTGATGCAAATGGCTAAAATATCTTCTGCTTTATATGATTATCAATCAAATAAAAAGTTATTCTATGTACCAATTCTTACATCTCCTACTACCGGTGGGGTGACAGCTAGTTTTGGTATGTTGGGGGATATCATTATTGCCGAACCCAATGCCTACATTGCCTTTGCGGGTAAAAGAGTAATTGAACAAACATTGAATAAAACAGTACCCGAGGGTTCACAAGCGGCCGAGTATTTATTCCAGAAGGGCTTATTCGATCTAATCGTACCACGTAATCCTTTAAAAAGCGTTCTGAGTGAGTTATTTCAACTACACACTTTCTTTCCTTTGAATCAAAATTAGAACATTAAGTTCAATTATTTTGAGCAAACAAGTAATTAGTTTATCGGAATCCAAGTTAAAATTAGACGAATGGGGTTTTCTTTGTTGACATAAGATCTAATTATATAAAGAATCAAAAGTCACAGAAAATCCGCCCCTTTTTCTATATTCCTGATTATTGATCAAGAAGCCTCTATTAACAAGATAAAAATTAACAAGATAAAAGATGAAATTCTTATTTTCGTGAAATTAGGCAAATCAAAAAAATATACTCTTCTCGTCATATATAATGAAAATCTATAAAATATAGAATTTTTTATTTTTTTATATCTTACGATAATCCTATTTTGACTAAGAATCCCTGATGGATGGGATTCTAACAAACCCTTCAATATATTCAATATAATTATAAATATAAATAGAATCTAATTCATTTTTAAGAAACTTTTTGCTTAGTAAATGAAATTCGAAGACAAGAGCAAAAAATGAAGAAAATAATATCTCATCCATATCCTTTCAAATCTTTCATGTAGAAAGATGAAAAACTACATTATATACTCACTTAGATAGATACTTATATTTATACTTAATAGCTATTAAGTAATAATAATAATTCCAATTTAGAATTATCAAATTATAATAAGATATCTTTATATATAATAAGATATCTTTATATTATAAATATAAAATATAAATAATAATAACAGGTACAAATAGTAAATCGAGGTACCCATTCTATGACAACTCTTAACTTTCCCTCTGTTTTGGTGCCTTTAGTAGGCCTAGTATTTCCGGCAATCGCAATGGCTTCTTTATTTCTTCATGTTCAAAAAAACAAGATTGTTTAGAGCCGATGGCACAAAATCTCATCTATTTTTTTTTTCAAAACTGACGCTTGTATCATAACACAGATATCTATTTAGCAAAATATGGTATAAGCGGCTTCCGCCGAAAAACTCTTATGTCTCCAGAAAATGCTATAGGGATCAATGGATTCTAGCTATTTTCAAATAGACCCGAATCAACGGATAGCTGAACTGTAAAGTTGGTCTATCTATATCTATTTGGCTATCTTTAGTGAGATCATACGAAGGGTATGTTATTAGTTTAGATCTAACGAATTTAATGAATTACTCCTAAAGGATCACATCAAACTAGTGCTAGTTGATGCGAGTTACTTCGGAAAAAAAAGGACTAAAGTCAAATTCATTTGGGGTATTCTCTCAATTCCAAAAAAATCAACTGGATCAAGTATGAGTTGTCGATCAGAACATATATGGATAGAACCTATAACGGGGGCTCGAAAAACAAGTAATTTCTGCTGGGCTGTTATCCTTTTTTTAGGTTCATTAGGATTCTTGTTGGTTGGAACCTCGAGTTATCTTGGTAGAAATTTGATATCTTTATTTCCGTCTCAGGAAATAGTTTTTTTTCCACAAGGAATTGTGATGTCTTTCTACGGAATCGCGGGTCTTTTTATTAGCTCCTATTTATGGTGCACAATTTCGTGGAATGTAGGTAGTGG